TCGACAGGTACAAATAGAAATAAATTGATAAAATATTCCTGAAAAAAATTCTGTTAATTCCACTTATGGAGTCTTGTTCTTGTGATAGAATATAAAAATTGATCCAATTTCTACCTATTATTATGATATTACGATCCAATGGGGTACCAAAAAAAGAAATGGGTTCGAAATTAGATCTCCTCTCTATGAATGAGATAAAGATGAATGAGATAAAGACAGAAGTAGTATATAGTTTCCTTTTTTTTTAACACACTCAATTTCATGTTCAAAAAAGAATTCGCGGATTCTTTTTGGTAGTCAGTGGAATTTATAGAATATGATTGAATTGCGTAATATAAATATAAAATATAATAAGAATAGTATTTATTGTATTTATTTTATTAAGTACATGCTGATACGACTATCTATTTTATCCATATATCACATCTTTTATTGTAATTTCACTTGGGACAACGTGAGTCACACTCCATCCAAATTTGTATTTTCTATTCAATATATTCAATGAAAAATGGAAACAGGAGGATTCTCCATAGGGATATGTACATAAGAGAGAGATCCGGTTTGGTATCTGGGTAACAATTTCTGTTCTGGGGTTTACATATACACATATATGTTATTATAATTGATAATTGAAATTGAAAAGGATTTATTATTGAAAAAAAAATGAATACTGATTAGTCATAAATCAATAATTCAAAGTAAATTGTTAATGGTTCCAATTTGTCCTGAATTTTTCAGTCTGTGACCGGAAATCCATTTTTTCTACTCTCAATAAAAAAGAGAAGGGATGTTTTTAAGCGATGCATATTTTAAGATACAATCAATCGAAGAGGAGAATCTAAACTAGATCCAATAAAAAACAGGAATTTCTTTTTAAAAAAGGATAAGTACAATGGTATTCAAGATAAAAAAAGGAGTGAGTAATAGAATTAGAATATAGATAATATTTTTATCCATTTTGGACCGAATTTGGCGACATGGCCAAGTGGTAAGGCGGGGGACTGCAAATCCTTTATCCCCAGTTCAAATCCGGGTGTCGCCTGATCAACAAAAGATTTTTTATTTCTTTCCTATCTTGCCGATCTAATTCGACGAATTCTTGCGGAGCAAGAAGCAGAGGCAAAGGACTAAGTGGGCGTGTCAATACTCGATTTTGATAACCCATGGCGTAGGTTTTATAAAAGACTGTAATTTTTTTTTTCTCGAAATTGAGGTGTAGCCCAAATCGGTATCAATAGGAATGAAGCAACTCTCACTTATTACTTTAATGATTGACTCTCACCATTTATTTGATTCAATTGAAAAATCAAATAAATGGTGAGAGTCAATTCCGGGATTCAGAACTAAGGTCGGAAATCTCGGTATCCAAAGGTTCCTAAGGGACACTCTGTTTTTGCTACTAGAATTGAAGAAGATATTATACGAAAGACTATAATAACAAGATCTCTTAAATTACCCTTATTCAAAGTAGTGTCTCGTGACTCCGTCTGGTATTAAAAGAGTAAAGGGTAAAGTTGAAAAAAAAAAAGAATGTATTAATTAATAGAGGTGGTGAGTTCTCCGGATTCTTTCACAGAAAGAAAGACAGTAAGCTTAGATCAAATAGGAATATAGAGGTATCTGATAGATAGTTATCTATCGTGATGGTATATTTTTATGCTTTTTGCTTAGTAAGGAAAGGCATTAATATCAAAACAAACAATAGGTCTTACTATTCTTACATGCTCCATATAGAAGCATTCCTTTGATATTTCCAAGGAAAAGGCGTGTGTATCATCGTATTTGTACTAAATGCTTCCTGATTTTACCAGAAACCCTAAAATATAGAAACTTGTTACGAGTGTATTCATTGAATTGGTTCATCAATAAATAGTCTTACCTATTTTGACTCTGCGCCATTGATTCCGCTATGATTATTAATCAATAATAGAATAATTCCTTCATAGAAATAGGGGACATAATTCACATGGATATAGTAAGTCTTGCTTGGGCTGCTTTAATGGTAGTCTTTACATTTTCCCTTTCACTTGTAGTATGGGGAAGGAGTGGACTCTAGGGCTGGGCACTACTAATTGCTCAATCGAACCGTATCAATTCTTTATTGATCATTTTGCGAAGCCCTAAAAAAATAAAAATGTCTTCCAAATTGTACTGGAATACAGTAATGAATGATTACCATAATTGTATTTCGAAACTCAAATCTACGCATGATAGGCGATTTTTTCCAACCTAATTTTTCCTAAATATTCTATTTTAGTGAATCAGCTCTTATCATAATTATGGATATTACAATAAGAAAAACTAATACTATTTTTTTTTCTTTATTTATTTCCCTTTTTCTTTTACCTTTCTAAAAGAAAGTCGTTCTGCTATTACGACAATACATATTTTCTTTCTATCGGAAACGAAGCGATTAGTGATTGGCCAAAGAGATCCGACACATAAGAAAATGAGATCTTTCTTCTGTTGAGCGATCCACATATCACACATTTCACATTTGTTTTAGACTACTAGAAAAGTTTTTATGCTTTTTTTGATTCATCTCATGTTTAAGCATGAAAAATGGACAGGGTCTGCTCTACTCCTTTTACAAATCCGAAGAAGTTACTGTATAACTTAACTCCGCGGATCATCCGTTAATTGTTCAATCAATGACTTCTTGAGATGGGAAATCAAACTAAAAGAAATAAAGTGCTATCTATATGTACATCTAATATATGTACATACATATTGTAATTTGATCTATATATAATAATAATAAAAACAATACTATAGCTGGTGTGGTAGAAAGAACTATATATATAGTTCTTTCCACCACACCAGCTTAGATACTTACTACGATACTTCTGATTCCAGCCTAATCATTTCATTTAAGATTTAGAGTTTGAATCCCTTTCTTTCATTTCTTGAATCATCGATAAGAACTAATAATAATTCAAGTTTCATTCAAATTAATCATTTTGGCTGACTGTTTTTACATAGATGATAAGTAAAAAAGCAGTAGGAACTAGAATGAACAGTGCAGTAGCAATAAGTGCGAGAATATTGACTTCCATAATCTAATCTTCTTTTGTTTCGCAATAACTCGGGATCTAATCCCATAGAGATGATAAATTTGACTCCTGCAAATTCAACGGGATGAATTGCATCCCGATGATACTGAATCAGATCAATATTATGAATAACAATTTCTGATCTATCAAATCAATTCATCGTCGAAAATTCAATAATATAGTAGTAGTATAACATAGAAAGGAAAGATCTTTTATCATACTAAATCAAAAATATAATTTTTGATTTGATCAGAAATACACATCAATCATTAGATTTTCATACCCTTTTTCCACTTTTTCTTTTCTATAACCTATTAGCTATCTTCCTTATACAACTTCCCTACTTAATACATACATATACATAGAATTATGTACATAAAATTATGAGGTATCATATGACTGGTATTGTCTGGGTCATACACAGATACAAACAGTATAAGTGAGATGGAAAAAGAAAGGATTAAGTATAAAAAATAAAATATTCGAACAAAAAATACTGAATATAGCAATACTACCGATTGTACCAATCGACATATGTCTCTCCCTTATCAATCAGTACTAGGGAAAGAACTAGGAAAAGAAATGGAAATTCCCATATTTATCATCAGATAAATGCGAAACAAAAGAAAAAAAAATTCCCCTCCCCGCACCGGGGATTCGATTCGGCTCCCCCTCTTCCCTTTCGCGAAAAATAGAGAAATGAATTGAGAAATTCATCGGATCCTAGTTCGGGACTGACGGGGCTCGAACCCGCAGCTTCCGCCTTGACAGGGCGGTGCTCTGACCAATTGAACTACAATCCCAGCAAGGTGTATAGCATACATATTCTTATGGTTTCATAAGAATTGTCATGTTGTAACGTAACAGATACACGAATGATATAGTGATATCATATCCACATAAACACGGGCTTTAGCGAGAGTGCCGCGGATTATTAGTAACTAGTGATTCTTTTTTTTATTGTTAAAAGTGGATAATCAACCTTTCAATGAGATGAGAAAAAAATATAAATAGAGCAAAAAAATTGACCCTTTTCCTTCATTTCTACAGATCAAGCATTTCTTTTCTGTAGGACAAATTGGTTATATTATACTCATGGAGCGGTGATTTTTTGGGCCGAGCTGGATTTGAACCAGCGTAGACATGTCGCCAACGAATTTACAGTCCGTCCCCATTAACCGCTCGGGCATCGACCCAGGAAGAATTCATTCTAGGCTTATTGATAATCCATGATCAACTTCCTTTTGTAGTACCCTACCCCCAGGGGAAGTCGAATCCCCGTTGCCTCCTTGAAAGAGAGATGTCCTAAACCACTAGACGATGGGGGCAGATCCGCCCGACCGTCATCATACTATGATGATAGTATGAACAGTTTTTTGGAATTGTCAATATAATCTAATGGTATGGCTAGATCCGAAGAGTCTTTCTATGTTATGATTCTATAGAATCATAACATTTTTTTGGGGGTTGATGCTTCATGAATGAAGCATCCCATACTATTCGATATAACGAAAGGAAGTATAGGATTCCTTCAGTTCAGGCAATGGTTAGCCGGACAGAAAAAAGGGGTAGGGGAGGTAAAACCCCATTTAGTTTCATTTAATTTATTTTCTTCCATTTTCACTCATTGCTTCGTTTATCGTTGAGATGCAATATAATATGTCTATCACTATCTCGCACTAAGCCAGAAAATGCAAAAACGAGAAAAATTTTACCCACTTTCTAGGTAAATAAAAATTTTTTGTCCATTATGAGTCTACTGCATATATGTATATATGTAGTAGACTCATAATAGAAAATGGCTAATTCATGAATGGAATAGGGCCCTTTTAACTCAGTGGTAGAGTAACGCCATGGTAAGGCGTAAGTCATCGGTTCAAATCCGATAAAGGGCTTTTTCATGAAAATAAAGTCTTAGTCTTCTTTTTTTTTCAGCGGATAATACGG